GAATATAGTGTGTAGCAGTCACTCATAGGTGTAGATACTCATAGGTGTAGATACTCAGAGGTATAGATACTCAGAGGTATAGATACTCATAGGTATATAACAACACTTTAGAGGTATATAACAACACTTTAGAGGTATATAACAACACTTTAGAGGTATATAACAACACTTTAGAGGTATATAACAACACTTTAGAGGTATATAACAACACTTTAGAGGTATATAACAACACTTTAGAGGTATATAACAACACTTTAGAGGTATATAACAACACTTTAGAGGTATATAACAACACTTTAGAGGTATATAACAACACTTTAGAGGTATATAACAACACTTTAGAGGTATATAACAACACTTTAGAGGTATATAACAACACTTTAGAGGTATATAACAACACTTTAGAGGTATATAACAACACTTTAGAGGTATATAACAACACTTTAGAGGTATATAACAACACTTTAGAGGTATATAACAACACTTTAGAGGTATATAACAACACTTTAGAGGTATATAACAACACTTTAGAGGTATATAACAACACTTTAGAGGTATATAACAACACTTTAGAGGTATATAACAACACTTTAGAGGTATATAACAACACTTTAGAGGTATATAACAACACTTTAGAGGTATATAACAACACTTTAGAGGTATATAACAACACTTTAGAGGTATATAACAACACTTTAGAGGTATATAACAACACTTTAGAGGTATATAACAACACTTTAGAGGTATATAACAACACTTTAGAGGTATATAACAACACTTTAGAGGTATATAACAACACTTTAGAGGTATATAACAACACTTTAGAGGTATATAACAACACTTTAGAGGTATATAACAACACTTTAGAGGTATATAACAACACTTTAGAGGTATATAACAACACTTTAGAGGTATATAACAACACTTTAGAGGTATATAACAACACTTTAGAGGTATATAACAACACTTTAGAGGTATATAACAACACTTTAGAGGTATATAACAACACTTTAGAGGTATATAACAACACTTTAGAGGTATATAACAACACTTTAGAGGTATATAACAACACTTTAGAGGTATATAACAACACTTTAGAGGTATATAACAACACTTTAGAGGTATATAACAACACTTTAGAGGTATATGAGTCATGTTGCGATGGGGTAAAATAGGGCCTTAGATTTGTCTAAGCGGAGGTTTGTGCGGCAACGGGTTAGAGGCTTCACAGCAAGATTTTTATAAACCTTGGTCTCGGGGGGGGTTTCAAGGCAATCTATAGGAAAACAAGCTGTGGGGGGGGAAAGGGGGGGGTTTGTTGCAAAAAACCGTGGAATGGCGACGGGGATTTCCCGGGGGCTCCATAAGCTAAACTCCTACTAACCTTGGTTTTGGGGGGGGTTTCAAGGCAATTTTCAGGAAAACAAGCTGTGGGGGGGGAAAGGGGGGGGTTGTTGCAAAAAAAACCGCAAAAATTTTTACGGTGGAAAAGGGGGGAATTAGCAGAGATAGTGACATTCATATGTCATTTTAGCATTCAGTAAAATGCATCATACAAGAGACATGTAAAATTATGGTACCTGGACTATATGTCCCTAACCTTGACCGTAAGCCGTGTCCCCACTGGAGTAGCTGGTGAAAGGCCCCCCAAAAAAAAATACCAGTAGTCTTAGCTGTCATTAAGTGGCCTGAGCTTGTACCCAGGTATTTAACGCATAGAAGGGATACCTTTTAAAAAGCAAGTTGGGCGTCTCTTCGCTGTGTGTCCATAGATTCGGTTCCGTCAGATACCTCCTGAAAGTTCAGGGCTGTAACTCTACAATCGAGGTCCCTTAGAAGATTGGAGGCACCCTAGGACTGATTCCATGGCTGGTTGACGGGGGTACGATAGGGCTTATGAATTTTGCGTCGAGTTGAGTATGAAGAGTATTGGACTGGCAGATTCATGGTTAAATCATTATATTTGCAATTAATATCTTTATGTATAAATGGACAGTCCCTAGTAGGGTATTATGAAGTATTATTATAATGATCTGCTAGATTTTAAGCAAGGGAAGGTCTTACCTTGATAATATGAATGAAGCATTCAATAAAGGGGTAAATGTGTGATGTAACTCTTAAGTAGTAAAATTTTTAAAATTATTAAGTTCAAGGTATACAGGAATAAAGGATTTCTGTCAATGAGGATCAACCGGTTGGACTCACTTAGGAATTATGATCTGCGTATTCGTTAACAAGTGAAGGTACAATCAAGTAGTCATGATATGGGCGGGTACCATACATATAGTGGGGATTTAAATTTTTGGTCAGGTAAATAAAATGTAAGATGGACATAAGTAAGGGATATGGTAAGCTTGGGGTAAATAAATTAATGTACTATATACATAGTATATTATTAATCATTCATTAATTGTCTTTAATCATTCATATTCTATATGATCTTATGTAATGTACGTCTTAATATGTATAAATGTAAATGTATGATTATTATACATATACTGTTATTAAACATACATTTATGTTATGGAGAAATACATGTTCGTCTTAATATGGGGCATATAAATTTATGCTCGATATACATAGCGACGGGGGCAGTTGTTTTAAATTTTAAGAAGCTTGTTTTCAAGGAGGCCTAATGATGGGACAAGGAGGACAAAGATAAGAAAATAGAGTCCGGAGGCGATTTGACCGATGGTGATAAAGGGGTCTTCTACGGGTTGGCCGCCGATTCACGTGAGGATAGCTGTATTAGCGATTAGGGCTCAAAAGAGTGTTTTTGCGATGGGGCGGAACATGAGGGAGCGTAGCTTGGAGGTGTGGATAATAGGCATGAGGAATAGGACTAAGATGGAGAGTAGGAGAGCCAGGACTCCCCCTAATTTATTGGGAATTGAGCGTAAGATGGCATAGGCAAATAGAAAATATCATTCTGGCTTAATGTGGGGGGGTGTGACGAGGGGGTTAGCTGGTGTGAAGTTGTCTGGGTCTCCCAGGAGGTTGGGGGCGAAGGTGGAGAGGGCTGCAAGGGCTCCGAGCATAATGGCGAAGCCTAGCAGGTCTTTGTAGGAAAAGTAGGGGTGGAAGGTAATTTTGTCGAGATTAGAGTTGAGACCGGTAGGGTTGGATGACCCTGTTTGGTGAAGGAACAAAAGATGAATCATGCTTGCAGCTGCAATGATAAAGGGTAGGATGAAGTGGAATGTGAAGAATCGGGTAAGAGTGGCATTGTCTACTGAGAACCCGCCCCAGATCCATTGGACAAGGTCGGTGCCGACATAGGGGGCGGCTGACAAGAGGTTGGTGATTACTGTGGCGCCTCAGAATGATATTTGTCCTCATGGTAGGACATAGCCGACAAAGGCTGTAGCTATGACTAAGAATAGGAGGATTACGCCAATGTTTCATGTTTCTTTGTATAGATAAGAGCCGTAATATAGACCTCGCCCGATGTGTAGGTAGATGCAGATAAAGAAGAAAGATGCGCCGTTGGCATGTAAGTTTCGGAGGAGTCAGCCATTATTTACGTCTCGGCAGATATGGGCTACAGATGAAAATGCGAGGGATGTGTCAGCTGTATAGTGTATAGCCAAGAATAGGCCTGTGGCGATTTGAGCGATTAGGCAGACTCCTAGGAGGGAGCCGAAGTTTCATCATACAGAGATGTTGGCTGGGGATGGGAGGTCAATAAAAGACCCATTAATGATCTTAAGGAGGGGGTGGGATTTTCGGATTGTGGGGGCCATAAGTTTTTGTAGTTGAATAACAGCGATAGCTTTTCAAGCTATAGGTCCAGGTTAAAGCCCTGGCAGAAATACATGATTATAGAAATTTGTTTATTAGTGGGGTTATTGGCTGTGGCTTCTAACCCTTCTCCCTATTATGCTGCGCTAGGTTTAGTCGGGGGTTCTGGGGTTGGGTGTTTAGTATTAATTAAGGGGGGGGTTAGCTTTTTGTCTCTAGTTTTGTTTTTAGTGTATCTAGGGGGAATAATAGTGGTGTTCGCTTATTGTGCTGCGTTGGTAGCAGAGCCTTATCCGGAGGCGTGGGGGAGTCGGGTGGTAATAATTTATCTTATCGTGTATAATTTTCTGCTGTTGGTTTTTTGGGGTGTACAAAAAAAGCATGGGGATACAAAACTTTTGTATTCCGGAGCCGGATTGGAGACAGTTCATGGTGAATGGTGGGGAATTGGGAATTTATTATGTGATGGAGGGTGAGTTTTGTTCTTTGGTGGGTGGGCGTTGTTGCTAACTTTATTTGTAGCCTTAGAGGTGGTACGAGGGTACAAGTGAGGGGGGACCTTACGAGCTGTAAGATTGTTAATGCAGAGACTAAGGTAATAAAGAGAATCGATAAATATGTTTTGATTAGGCCGGTTTGTGAGATTCGAGTGACTTTAATAGGTTGCAGTTGGGTCTTTTCAATGTGGTCTGGGCCAAATTTTTTTAGCAAAATTGACTCAATTAAGTGAGTGATGATTTGTCCAGCTGAGTTGAGGGTAATGTCCGAGGAGGAACGGTGAACAACTTGGTTATAAAATAAGGGGTCATATTTTTTTGATGCAGCATAATTTGTTGGAGGGGTTGTTCAGAATGTTTTTGCAAGATCATAAGCAATAGCGAAAGCTAGGAGTGTAATAATTAGGGCTGTTAGTTTTATGAAGGTGGGCATAGTGTGAGTAATAGGATGATTTGGAAAAGTAATATTAGAGATTAAAAGACCGGCTAGAACGCTTCCGACAGCTAGACGAGTAAGTGAATTTAATACACGGGCATCATTTTCATCATACAAGAGGACTGGGTTTGTTCGTGGGTACAATATTGAGGCAAAATAGATTAGGCGCATGCTATAGACGGCAGTGAAAGCGGTGGCAATAAGGGTCAGTGTGAGTGCCATAGAATTGGCGTAGGATGTACTAGCTGCTTCAATAATAGCGTCTTTAGAGTAGAAGCCGGCAAGGAATGGAATACCCATCAGGGCGAAGCTGCCGATAGAGAGGCAGGTAGTTGTTATTGGGAGGGCTTGTTGAAGGCCCCCTATTTTGCGGATGTCTTGCTCATCATTAATAGAGTGAATAATGAGGCCAGAACATAGGAATAACATAGCTTTAAAGAAGGCATGAGTACAAATATGAAAGAAGGCAAGATAGGGGAAGTTGAGTCCGATTGCAACTATTATTAGCCCGAGTTGGCTGGAAGTGGAGTAAGCAATAATTTTTTTAATATCATTTTGAACTAAAGCGCAAGTAGCAGCAAAAAATGTAGAAATAGCACCCAGACAGAGGCAAATTGTAAGGGCTGTTTGGTTTTGGGACAGGAGGGGGTGAATGCGGATAAGGAGAAAAATGCCGGCTACTACTATTGTGCTAGAATGAAGTAGGGCAGATACGGGGGTGGGACCTTCTATTGCTGAGGCAAGTCAGGGGTGAAGACCAAACTGGGCAGATTTACTTGCTGCAGCAGCAATAAAGCCGACAAGAAGAATTGTAGAGGGGTGTATCGAGAGAATAAAGGGGAGTTCTACTGATTGGGCATTTTTTATTAATCAGCAGAATGTAAGTAGGAAGCCGATATCCCCGATACGGTTGTAAAGAACAGCCTGTAGTGCTGCTGCAGCGGCGTTACTTCGGGCGTGATACCAGCCGATTAGTAGAAAGGATATAATTCCTACACCCTCCCATCCCATAAATAAAAGGAGGAGGTTTCCTGCGGAGACAAGCGTAATTATGGCTAATAAAAAGATTAACAGGTATTTAAAGAAGCCCCCAATATTAGGGTCAATGTGTATATATCATGTAGAAAATTCTAGGATACTCCATGTTACGAGAAGTGCAACGGGAATAAAGAGAATAGAATATTTATCAAATTGTGTTGTTAGGGAAAGGTTAGTAAGTCCAAAATCAAACCATTTTAGATTGGCTGAAGTATCCATCTGTCCTTCAGACACAAAAAGTAGAAGTGGGGTAAGAGAAACAAAGAATGCATTTTTTACTGCGTTTTTAGCATTTAGGTGGAAGGTTTTAGATTCGGGGTTTATTAGGGGATAAACAATTAGGAGGATAGAAATAATTATTGCGGCAAAGGCTATTGCATTTAGTGTGAACATGTCTTATATTAGTGTTTGGAATAATACAAGTGTGAGCGAGCCATGGAATTGAACCATGGTGGTGAGGAATTAGCAGTTCTCATTACTCCAGTCGGGCTCGGTGGACAGGAGGGGTTTAACCTCCATTTCTAGAATCACAATCTAGGGTTTTCCTTAAACTATACCCACAGAAGATTAGTTCTGGTTTAAGAATAAGTAGGAAGCCGGGTAAAATATGTAGTAATAGTAAAAGGTGCTCTCGAATTTGGAACGGAAATAGTGTTTTAATATGAGTGGGGAGAGAGCCTCGTTGGGTTGATCAAAGAACATAAAGGGTATATGCAGTTGTAAAGATTAGATTAAGGGCTACTATTAGGAAGGCAAGGGGGGATCAATTGTAGAGCGAAATTATGATGAGGACTTCACCTGCAAAATTAATTGATGGGGGTAAGGCTATATTAAATAGAATAATTGTTAATCATCAAGCTCCGGCAAGAGGAAAAATAAGTAGGGCTCCTCGGAGTAAAATTATTGTTCGGCTATTTGTGCGTTCATAAGTAGTGTTGGCAAGACAGAAGAGAGCTGATGAGGTTAGGCCATGGGCGATTATCATTGCTATTGCCCCTGAGTAACTTCAAGGGGAGGAGATTAGGGCGGCAGCAACTACTAGATTTATGTGGCTTACTGATGACATGGCAATTAAGGATTTTAAATCAGTTTGTCGCAGACAGAGAAGAGCTGTAGCTAGAATACCTAAAATAGCGATAAGTATAATAAATAATGTTTGATTAAGGGCATCTTCTTGGAGTAGGGTAGATGTGCGAAGAATCCCATAGCCCCCAAGCTTTAGAAGAGTTCCTGCTAGAACTATAGAGCCTGCGATTGGGGCTTCAACATGAGCTTTTGGAAGTCATAGGTGAAGGCAGTACATAGGTAGTTTAACAAGAAAAGCGGCGTTGTAAGTGGCTCAGAACAGGCCGGGGTAACTTGTTGAAACTTGGGTGATGCTTAGGGTATGAGTAAGAGCAGGTAATAAGGAGCCATGTATAGAATAGAATTTGATAAGCCAAATTATTAGTGGAACTGCCCCCAGTATAGTATAAAAAGCTAAGTATGTGCCGGCTTCTAGTCGTCGTTCTTGGGCGCCTCATCGTGTAATAATAATTATTGTGGGTACTAGAGAGGCTTCGAAGAAAATAAAAAAAAGTATTAGGTCTGAGGATGTAAAGGCTAGCAAGGTGGTGAGTTGTAAAAATGTACTATTAACAATATAAGTTCGTTGTCGGTTAACAGGTTCTAGATACATTTTACTTTGACTGGCTAACATGGTTAGAGGAAATAACCAGCATGTCAAGATGGCTAGGGGTCCTGAGATCTTGTCGATAAAAAATAAAGAATTAGAAAAGTTAAAGTCTTGGAGGAAAATCCAGGACATTGAGAAGAAGGCAATAAAGAAGCCTTGGGTAGTAATTAAGGTTCATAAATGTTTAGGGGGTGCCAACAAAGTTGTAAAAAACACGGAAAGTCAGGCAGAAATAATTATTAGCATTGCAGGAGATTGAGGGTTTTTAGGTTATCATTACCGTGGGAGCGAGCAGTGGCAACTATTAAAGATAACCCTAATCCTGCCTCACAGGCGGATATAGTTAATATTACTAGGGGGGCTATAAGGGGGGTGATTGACAGTTGACTGGGCCAGAGGCTGAGCCCAATAAAAATGGTTAGTATTATGCCCTCCAGACATAGGAGGGCTGACAGGAGATGTATGCGGTGGAAGGATAAGCCTATAAGTACAATTGTGAATATTATGATTAAAAGAAAGGTCATAGAGGTACTATGGATTTAAACCATAATTAGCTGAGCCGAAATCAGCTGTCTTTTTTGGACTAGCACCTCATTCAGCTCATTCAAGGCCCCCTTGGAGTCACTCGTAGATGAAGCCGAGGGTTAACAAGATGACAATGATTGAGGCTCAGATAATGGTTATGAGAGGATTAGGGAGTTGAATGGCTCAAGGGGTAGGAAGAAGCAGGGCAATTTCTAGATCAAACAGGAGAAATAAAATTGCTACAAGAAAGAACCGTATGGAGTATGGGAGTCGGGCAGATCCCAAGGGATCGAAGCCACATTCATAGGGGGAAAGCTTTTCCGTATCTGGGGTAATAAGGGGTAGTCAGAAGCTCACGGCAGCTAGGATAATGGAGAGAAGAGAGGCAATGGAGAAGAATAGTAACATTATTTTCTCTCGGGTTTTAACCAAGACTAGGTGATTGGAAGTCATCTGTACTAGTTATACTAAGAAAATATGAGCCTCATCAATAAATTGATACATAGAGGAAAAGTCAAACAACGTCTACAAAGTGTCAATATCATGCGGCGGCTTCAAAGCCAAAGTGATGTTGTGAGGTGAAGTGAAAAAATAATTGACGAAGAAAACATGTAATAAGAAAGATTGATCCAATAATAACATGCAGACCATGGAAGCCAGTTGCTACAAAAAAGGTGGTTCCGTAAATTCCATCAGCAATGGTAAAGGGGGCTTCGTAGTACTCTATAGCTTGAAGGAGGGTAAAATAGAGACCCAGCGTAACTGTGATAGCTAAGGCTTGGAGGGCCCCTTTTCGGTCAGCTTGCATAATGCTATGGTGGGCTCAAGTAACTGATACCCCAGAGGCCAGAAGAACTGCTGTGTTAAGAAGGGGAATTTCGAACGGGCTAAATGGGGTAATTCCGGTCGGGGGTCAGCATTCACCAACTTCAGGGGTTGGAGCAAGGCTAGCGTTGTAGAATGCTCAGAAGAAGCCAACGAAGAAAAATACTTCAGAGGTAATAAATAAGATTATACCGTAGCGAAGACCCTTTTGTACTGGGGGAGTATGATGACCTTGAAAGGTGCCTTCGCGAACTACATCTCGCCATCATTGATATATAGTTAGGAGTATTAGGGTGAGGCCTATTGCTAGAATAATAAAGTTATTAAAGTGGAATCATGCGGCAAGACCTGATGTTAATAAAAAAGCGGCGGCGGCTCCTGTTAAGGGCCAAGGACTGGGGTCAACTATGTGGAAAGCGTGAGCTTGGTGGGCCATAAGTGTTTTCTTGGAGGTACAGGCTTAGAAGTAAAACAAAGACGTAAGCCTGAATTATTGCTACTGCGATTTCAAGGATAGTTAATAGGACAAGAACGACAAAGGTTAATATAGAAGCTGTGGGGGATAGGGAAAAGATTGCAGATACGGCTGATGAAATCAAGTGAATAAGAAGATGTCCGGCAGTGAGGTTGGCGGTAAGTCGGACTCCCAGGGCCAGGGGGCGGATAAATAAGCTAATAGTTTCAATTATAATTAAAACGGGAATAAGTGGGGTAGGTGTTCCCTCTGGAAGGAAATGTGCTAGTGAGTGATTAAATTGATTGCGAAATCCTACAAGAACTGTTGCGAGCCAAAGGGGGAGGGCTAGGCCGAGATTAATAGATAATTGGGTTGTTGGTGTAAATGTATAAGGGAGTAGGCCTAATAAATTTATGCTTAGGAGGAATGCTATTAAAGAGGTGAGAAGGAAGGCTCATTTATGGGCTGGAGAATTTAAAGGTAAAAAGATTTGCTTAGTGAATGAAGTCAGGAATCAGTTTTGTGAAGTTAAAAGACGATTACTGACTCACCGGGTGGAATGTGACGGGAATAGGAGTCATGGAACTAGTATGGCTAGTAGAATAAGGGGAATACCTAATGAGGTTGAGGAGGCAAATTGACTAAATAGATCTATTGTCATGGTCAGGTCCAGGTAAATTTAGTTATTTTTGTATTTTTGGTATTTGGCTCATTTAGATTAGTGTGGCCTAAAATTTTGTTTGGTGCCAGAAGAAAAAAAATGAATCATGCAAGGAGGAGATAAAGAAGTCAGGGGCTTGGATTAAGTTGGGGCATGTCACTAAGGGTGGTTGGAATCACCTGTCTACAGCTTAAAAGGCTGTTGCTAACCTACAGCTTCTTAATGAGGCGTCTTGGGCGGTATTAATTCAGTTTAAAAAGTCAGGAACTGGTAAGGCTTCTACTACAATTGGCATAAAACTGTGGTTTGCTCCACAAATTTCTGAACATTGGCCATAATATACTCCTGGGTGGGGAATAAGAAAAGAAGTTTGGTTAAGTCGGCCTGGAATTGCGTCTGATTTTACACCTAGCGCAGGGACGGCCCAGGAATGAAGGACGTCTTCAGCGGTAATTAGGATTCGTGCGGCTGTTCCGATTGATGTTACTATTCGGTTATCAACTTCGAGGAGGCGGAAGTGCCCGGGCTCCAGGTCTTTAGTTGGGATTATGTAGGAGTCGAAGTTGAGGTCAGTAAAGTCAGAATATTCATAACTTCAGTATCACTGATGACCAATTGTCTTAATAGTTATATCTGGGTTACTAATTTCATCCATCAAATAAAGGATGCGAAGAGATGGGAGGGCAATTACAATGAGGATAATGGCCGGCATGATTGTTCAGACCATTTCAATTTCTTGAGCATCAATTGTATTGGTGCTAGAGAGTTTTGTTGTTATTAAAACAGAGATAATATATAGGACTAGCATACTGATTAAAAGTACCGCTATAAGGGCATGATCGTGAAAGTGGAGGAGTTCTTCTATGATAGGTGAGGCTGCGTCTTGGAAGCCGAGTTGGGTGGGGTGTGCCATAGAGGAATACAAGAGTTTAACTAGTAATTTTGCCTTGACAAGGCAGTGTTATTATTTAACTAATTCCTCAAGAAAGTGACAGAGAGGCTATGTGTCTGGCTTGAAACCAGGGTATGGGGGTTCAATTCCCTCCTTTCTCGTGTTAATTTGATGGAGAAAGTTGATTCTTCAAATGTGTGGTAATGTGGCGGGAAGCCCAGTAGTCATTCAATATTAGTTGAGGTGAGCTCTGATCCGGAGAAGAGGCGTTTAGCGGCGAAAGCCTCTCAAATAATAAATATCATTATTACTACGGCTACTAGGGAAATTAGAGAGCCTACGGATGAAACTGTATTTCATAGGGTGTAGGCATCAGGGTAGTCTGAATAGCGGCGAGGTATTCCGGCTAAACCAAGAAAATGTTGTGGAAAAAAGGTTAAATTTACCCCGGTGAATATAACTACAAAGTGAATTTTAGTTCATAATTCATGGAGGGTAAAACCTGTGAAGAGGGGAAATCAGTGAACAAACCCGGCCATGATGGCAAAGACTGCCCCTATTGATAAAACATAATGAAAGTGGGCTACTACATAATAAGTATCATGAAGTACAATATCAATTGAAGAATTAGCCAAGACAATTCCAGTAAGTCCTCCGACCGTAAATAGGAAAATAAACCCAAGGGCTCATAGTATCGGGGCCTCCCATTTAATAATTCCCCCATGTATAGTAGCTAGTCAGCTAAATACTTTAACTCCGGTTGGAATAGCAATAATTATTGTAGCGGATGTGAAGTAGGCACGCGTGTCAACATTGAGATCTGTGGTAAACATGTGATGGGCTCAAACAATAAACCCTAAAAGGCCAATGGATAGTATAGCTCAAACTATACCCATATATCCGAAGGGCTCTTTTTTGTTAGAGTAGTAAGCAACCACATGGGAAATAATGCCGAAGCCTGGGAGAATAAGAATATATACTTCTGGGTGACCGAAGAATCAAAACAGGTGTTGGTAAAGAACGGGGTCCCCTCCGCCTGCAGGATCAAAAAATGTTGTGTTTAAGTTTCGATCGGTCAACAATATTGTGATACCTGCTGCTAGGACTGGGAGAGAAAGAAGAAGTAGAACAGCGGTGATTAGTACAGATCAAACAAAAAGGGGTGTTTGGTATTGCGTGATTGATGTGGGCTTCATGTTGATAATTGTTGTAATAAAGTTGATGGCCCCCAAAATTGACGAAACCCCAGCCAAATGAAGAGAAAAGATGGCTAGGTCTACAGAGGGTCCTGCATGAGCAAGGTTTCCCGCCAGGGGAGGATAGACAGTTCAGCCTGTACCTGCTCCGGCTTCAACCGTGGAGGATGCTAGAAGAAGAAAGAAGGAGGGGGGTAAGAGTCAAAAACTCATATTGTTTATTCGGGGAAAGGCCATATCAGGGGCGCCAATCATGAGTGGCACGAGTCAATTTCCAAAGCCCCCGATTAGAATGGGCATAACTATGAAGAAAATTATAACGAAGGCATGAGCAGTAACAATTACATTATAAATTTGGTCATCACCGAGGAGAGTTCCAGGTTGGCTAAGCTCTGCTCGAATAAGCAGGCTGAGAGCTGTACCAACCATTCCGGCCCATGCACCAAAGATTAAGTAAAGGGTTCCGATGTCTTTGTGGTTTGTAGAAAAAAATCAGCGGGTAAATATCACAGGTAAAGTGGCCGAGTAGGCGGCGGGTTGTAGCCCCGAAGACAGAGGTTTGAGCCCTCTCTTTACCAGGCTCCGGAGTGTGAACACGTGCGGTTGCAAACCGCAAAACGCAGGATAATACCTGCCGGGGCTTCTCCCGTTTAAAGAAGCGGGAGAAGTAGAATGAAGCTCGCTGGATAGAGTGTTTAGCTGTTAACTAAAATATTACGGGATCGAGGCCCGTCATTCTAGAGGGCTTTATCTTAATTAAAGGGCCTGAGTTGCATTCAGGAGATGTAGATTAATATTCTGCAAGTCCTACAGAAACTGAAGGGGTTTAACCTCCGCTTAAGGCTTTGAAGGCCTTTGGTCTTTGTTAGCCTAAGTTTCTATAAAAAAATGAGGAGGGTCGTGGTAAGTGGAAGAAAAATAAGTGCAAGAGTATTTATAATCGCGGTAATCGCGAGGGATTTGTTTGATGTTCGTCAGAAGGAAAATGAATTGGGGGTGTTAGGTGGAAGAGTTAGAGAGACAATATATGTTAGTCGGAGATAAAAGAATAGGGCTAGTAAAGAGGCTAATATAATTAGGGCGGCAAGAAGGGTAGCATTTTGTTTTACTAGTTCTAGGGTAATAAGTAATTTGGGGGCAAAACCTGTTAATGGTGGGAGTCCTGCCAGGGACAGGAGAATAAGTAGTGTAGAGGCAGTGAGGGTTGGGGTTTTTGATCATGAGGTAGAGATCTCCGACATTTTTGTGGCGGAAAGGGTTATTAAGGATAAGAATATAGAAGCCGTTATGACAATATAGAGAATAAAGTTAAATAGGGTCAGGCTCGGATTAAATTTTAGAACAATAATTATTCACCCTAGGTGGCCAATTGAGGAAAATGCTATAATTTTGCGTAATTGAGTCTGACCAATCCCCCCTCACCCCCCGACAAGAATAGAGGTGAGGCCTAAAATAATTGCTAGGTCTAAATTAATTAGGTGAGAAGTTTGGAGAAGAAGTGTTATTGGGGCAATTTTTTGTCAGGTTGATAAAATTAGTCCTGTAGATAGTGAGATGCCTTGTAAGACTTCGGGCATTCAGAAGTGTAGGGGGGCAAGTCCAAGTTTTATCATGAGGGCGATGGAGAGAGCATTCATTGGTAGATCAAAAATAGAGTCAATGTTTCACTCTCCGGTTTGTCATGCATTAATGAGGCTAGAAAATAATACTAAGGCGGAAGCATCAGCTTGTGTGAGGAAATATTTTGTACCAGCTTCGATGGCTCGTGGGTGGGGAGTTTTTGTTATGAGGGGAATAATAGCGAGGGTATTGATTTCTAGGCCCACTCAGGCAAGGAGTCAGTGATAACTCGAGAGGGTGATGGTAGTTCCGATGGCGAGGCTTAGTAAAAAAATTGTTAAGGCAAGGGGGTTAATTAGTAAAGGAAGGATTTTAACCAACATTGTTGGGGTATGGGCCCAAAAGCTTATTTAGCTGACTTTACTAAGGAGTAGTATAAAGGAAGTACAAAGGGTTTTGATCTCTTAGGTATAGGTTCGACTCCTATTTCTTTAGAGGAAGTGAGGGGGTTTGAACCCCTATTAGCCTCCCTATCAAGGAGGTCCTTAGCTTTCAGGCACACTTCCAGGGCAGGGGGGGAGTAAATAGGAGGGAGACAGGCATAGAAATGTGGAAGATAATTAGGGCTAGTGTGAGGGGGAGAAAATTTTTTCATACAAGGTGCATAAGTTGATCATAGCGGAACCGTGGGTAAGAGGCTCGGACCCAAAGAAAACAGAGGGAAAGGATAGAGGCTTTAGTCATAAGAAAGGCTGTTGAGAGTGTCAGTGATGTTAGGCAAGATCCAAGAAAAATAATGGTGGATAGTGTGTTTATTATAAGGATATTAGCATACTCTGCTAGGAAAAATAAGGCAAATGGTCCGCCTGCGTACTCAACATTGAAGCCAGATACTAGTTCAGATTCACCTTCTGTTAGGTCAAAAGGGGCTCGGTTGGTTTCAGCCAGGGTGGAGACAAATCATATAAATGCTAGTGGTCAAAGGGGGAAGATCAATCACATATATTGTTGTAAAGTATTAAAGGCGGAGAGAGAAAACCCCCCTGCCAGGAAAATAGCACACAGAATAATTAGGGCCAATGTGACTTCATAAGAGATAGTTTGGGCGACAGCTCGGAGGGCTCCAATTAAGGCGTATTTAGAATTGGAGGCTCAGCCTGAGCCTAGAATTGTGTACACGGTTAAGCTGGAGATGGCGAGAATAAATAAAATACTGAGGTTGAGATCTGAATATGGAACGGGAAGGGGAAATGGGGTTCATATAATTATAGCGAGGGTCAGGGCAAGGGTTGGGGCAAGGATAAATAGAATTTGAGAGGATGTTGATGGGCGAATTGGCTCTTTAATAAATAGTTTGAGTCCGTCGGCAATGGGTTGAAGAAGCCCATAAGGTCCGACTACATTCGGGCCTTTACGATGCTGCATATAACCTAGGACTTTTCGTTCAATGAGGGTTAAAAATGCAACGGCTAGGAGAATTGGAGCAATATAAAGAAGGGGGAGAAGGTACATCAAAAGAAATTTCATAAGTTAGTGGGGGGATTTGAACCCCCGGTTGAAAGGGCTTAGATCTTTTGCATAACCGAGCTCTGCCACGCTAACTACCTTGGTCTGCGGTGCAGTATTAGGTCTAGACTAATTAAGATATATTCATTAGTGAAGAGAATGGCTTGTTTTTGCATTGGCCATGTTGTCCCGATCCTTTCGTACTAGGGAAAACACTTTATAGATAGAAACCGACCTGGATTGCTCCGGTCTGAACTCAGATCACGTAGGGTTTTAATCGTTGAACAAACGAACCTTTAGTAGCGGCTGCACCACTAGGATACCCTGATCCAACATCGAGGTCGTAAACCCACTTGTCGATAGGAGCTCTTGAAGTAGATTGCGCTGTTATCCCCAGGGTAACTTGGTTCGTTGATCAAAAAATTGGATCATTAAACATCAGTTTATTGATTCTTAGAATTGTGGTTCATAGATAAAGGCGTTGGCCTATTTGTCGTGGAGGTTAATTTTTTCTCCGCGGTCCCCCCAACCCAAAACTAATACATAGTTTTCTTAGGCTATAGTGATATAAGTGCGTAGAAATATATATTGAGTTTAAAGCTCCATGGGGTCTTCTCGTCTTATATAATAATTCCCGCTTCTTCACGGGAAGATCAGTTTCACTGATTGGAGAAAGGAGACAGTATAGCCCTCGTGATGCCGTTGATACGAGTCCCTATTTAAAGAACAAGTGATTATGCTACCTTCGCACGGTTAGGGTACCGCGGCCGTTAAACTTTGTCACTGGGCAGGCTGGACCTCTTATATTTAATCAAGAGGCGATGTTTTTGGTAAACAGGCGGGGCTAAGGTTTGCCGAGTTCCTTTTTTCTCTTTTAATCTTTCCTGTAATGTGCTAGTGTAAGGTTAACGTGGGTGCTTATAGGGTTTTCTAGGTTAAATGTTACTATAATAAAACATTTACGTTAATTACCAATGGTAAGTCCATTTTGGTTTATGCTTACATTTTGGAGAAAGGCATTTTCTTGTTACTAGTTCTAGCATAATTGCTTTTATAAAAATATAAAATAGTTCAGTAGTAGTGAAGGGTTAAATAGGTATGTAGAAATTGGGGGAGATATAATGGTTAAGCTTTAACGCTTTTTAGAAGGTGGCTGCTTTTAGGCCCACTTTGTTAGGGTCTCCCATTTTTACCCGGTGTTAGAGGTTGTACCCTGTTTCAAATAAGCTGTGCCTTATTTGAATAGCTCTTAAATTTAGGGTTATGTTTAAGTCACATATAAAATTTAAGGCAGAGCTAAAACTCTTTTCCTGAACAACCAGCTATCTCTAAGCTCGGTAGGCTTTTCACCTCTACTTAAAAATCTTCCCACTCTTTTGCAACAGAGACGGGTTGGCCCCTTGGGCTGTTTTGAAGTAGCTCGCTTAGTTTCGGGGTGACAAACTAAAAGTTTCGTTTTGCTTGGGGGGACTAGCTAGACCATGATGCAAAAGGTACGAGAGTTAATCTCTGCTGTTTTTGGCTTTAAAACTATTTCATTTTTATTTCATCGTTCCCTTGCGGTACTACATCTGAAGCGCTTAGAAATTTTTTGATCGCCTGTACTAAAATGTTAAAATGTTTTGTTTGTAAGCAGTAGGATTGAGAGGTCATGCGGGTAAAATTTAAGGCTAGATTTCAGGCTCAAAATGATCTGGGTTAAACAGATATCTGTCCGGTGTAAGCGGAGAGCTTTTATTAAGCTACATTTTGTTGTAAGCCAAGTGCACTTTCCAGTACACTTACCATGTTACGACTTACCTCTTCTATAAGTAGATGATGGGTTAAAGATCTGAGTGGGGTAATATCGAAGAGGGTGACGGGCGGTGTGTACGCGTCCCAGAGCCGGGTTAAAAGGAACACTCTATTTTCCTTTTACTACTAAATCCGCCTTCATGACTAGGATTTCACATAGTCTTTCGTATGTTCTAAATTAGAAATTGTAGCCCATTGCTTTCCGTTCCGTGAGCTGCACCTTGACCTGACGTGTTGATGGGAATCATTGGGCCTACTATAAGCGTTCACATGGTAGGCTTTCGACGGAGGTATACAGACTGAAAGGCGAGGAATGGTTAGGTGTAGCGGGGATCATCGATTATAGAACAGGCTCCTCTAGGTGGGTGGGACACCGTCAAGTCCTTTGGGTTTTAAGCATTGCTCGTAGTTCCCTGGCGTTGGATGGTGTAATTTAATTGTTTACGACTGGGCATAGTGGGGTATCTAATCCCAGTTTGTCTTCCCAGTTGTCGTGGATTCAAGTGTAATTAGGGTAACTTTCGTTTATGGTTTTCTTAATAACAAGCTTATCACTACTAAATATTAATTTAACCCTAATTGTTGAGGGCTTTAATCACGCTTAACGCCGGTGACTATCAGCTTGGGCCCCACGGTGTAGCCGCGGCGGCTGGCACCGGGTTAGCCGGCCCTCTTTTCTCTAACTAAATCAAGCTGTCGCTTATATTTAAGATTTATCACTGCTGATTACCCTTGGGGGTGTGGTGAGACTAGGTGTTATGGGCAGGGATTGTGCCTGATGCCAGCTCCTTCTCCTGGTGTAGGTTAAAAGGGCGTTCTCACTGGGGTGCTGAGACTTGCATGTGTAAAATGAGAAACAGATGATAGTAAGGCTAGGACCAAACCTTTGTACCCTTAGAACTTTTTAGGGTTCATCTTAGCGTTTTCAGCGCTATACTTTGGGATTAAGCTATAAGAGTACAGGGCATAATTTAAATAGAATGCCGGCTTTGGGGGCCGGTAGTAAAGGTTAAATTCCTTTTGCCTTGAAGCCCTGAGCAGGGTTTAGGCTGCAGTCTCCGGCTTACAAGACCGGTGCTTTAGTTTAAGCTATCAGGGCTTAAGCTTTTACTTGGACTTGCACCAAGAGATGCTGGCTCCTAAGACCAGTGGATGGCTCTTTTCCTTTAAAAGC